TACTTTCTATCTATTATACACCTCAGCGTCAGCGTCTGAAGATCCACAAAAGTTACGAAAATGGTCAAGTAATTCTAACCATCGAAAAGATGCGGGTGAAAACAAGGATAATAAAAGAAAAAGATACTATAGAATTAGAATTGTGGACAAAAATAGATGGTTTCACATTCAGCAATATTCGTATTCAACTCTCCATTTGTCTTAAAATAGTAACTAGAGAACAAGTAGTCGGTGTAGACATAAAAAATATTTCTATTAAGCTACGCTATGACTCAATGGAGCAAGGTTATACAATTGACGAGATAGAAATACAATTTAATTATCTTGAATTAATTTATATAAAAGAAATGAAAATAAAAATAGAAACGGAAAAAGAGAAAGAGACTGATAAGGGAGTCCTTCTTTTCGAGGAAATCACCATCCTAAAAAGAGGAGATAAGGTTATTATCACCATAGAATCTTATCTTAGGATTTGTGATAGAAAAATACAGATTTCGAAAAGAACTACAACACAACATCTCGAAAACGGAAAGCCAAGTATTCGTATTCCGGTGATCCCCGTCTGGGATAAAAAGCGAATTTTTTGTAAAAAAGAATTTGTTAAATCGAAATTGGAGGAGAATTTAGTTAACCAAAATTTTGTTAAACTATTAACAGCAAAAGTGAATAATCAAAATACAAAAAAAGATAAGAAACAAAAGATAAGAAGAGAGACGACCCCTTCCTATATACGTGAGACCTTCTCCTCCAAAAAAAATGATAATAGGAAAACAGTGTGTAATGGGAGTGAAAAGTCTTTTGTCAAAAAAAGAAATTAGATCAACCATGAAGATTATACTCCTAATAAAGGAGGTTTCGTCAATATTTATGTGGTTATGAGAAATTTTAGAAAAAAAAGAATATAAGAATTTAGATACAAATACAAAAGAAATTATTTTTGTACAAAATACTTTCTTTTGTATTTGGGTACAATTGTTAATACAAAAATAAATCAAATTTTTTAAATCGAAATTTTGTAGAGATGAATAAAGGGGCTTATATAAAAAAGAAGCTATAAATAGTCCGAAAGAGGCTATACTAAAAGAAAACCTTGTATTTTCTAAAAATTCATACCAATTGACAAAATTCGAAGAATTTTGATGTAAAAGATTTATAGATGGACTTAACCATTTTGATAAAATATCAAAATCAATTGCTTTTTGATCAAAAGGAATTCCGATGGATCCACTAAACAAAGTAAACAAAATCAATAAAAATAACGTAAATAACATAGTATTATCTGATTCGGAAGGATATGAGTAAATACTTTTATTGTTTTTATTGTCAAAAAAAGTAATAGTAATAAAGGATCGCATTCCATTTCCATCAATTGGATCAGGTATTTTAGAAGGAAAAGAAACTTTTTCATTATTATTCAAAGTTAAAAAACAAAACTTTGTATTAATGAGAGAGTTTGTATTTGTCTCTATGGGGTTCAGCTCGTCTGTACCCCATAGAGATATTGAATAGAAGGAGATGCTTTTTTTTCCACTGAAATTTTTAAAATAAACATTGAAATGCCCTTCAAAAGTAAGTAAATAAATTCGAAACATATAAAATGCGGTTAACCCGGCTGTGGAACAAGCTATGATTGCAAAAATGGGTGAATACAACCAACTATCACTAAGAATTTCATCTTTCGACCAAAAACAAGAAAGGGGGGGAATACCACAAAGAGAAAGTGTACCAATTAAAAAAGAAATTTTTGTAATTGGCACATGTTTTCTTAACCCCCCCATCAGAATCATATTCTGACTTTTATCTGGTGAATATCCAACAAGAGCCTCCATTGAATGAATAATGGATCCGGATCCTAAAAACAATAATGCTTTTGAATAAGCATGAGTAATCAAATGAAATAAAGCAGCTCGATAAGAACCCATACCAAGAGCTAACATCATATAACCTAATTGAGACATTGTAGAATAAGCTAAACCTCTCTTAATGTCTTTTTGAGCAAGAGCTAAAGTAGCTCCTAATAGTACTGTTATTATACCTATCAAAGATATTAGATTCATTATATTAGGTATAACTAGAAAAAGAGGAAGAAGTCTAGCAACTAGAAAAATACCGGCGGCTACCATAGTAGCAGCGTGTATGAGAGCTGAAATAGGAGTAGGCCCTTCCATGGCGTTGGGTAACCATAGATGAAGGGGGAATTGAGCGGATTTAGCAACCGCACCAGTAAATAATAAGAAAGTACATATAATGCAAAAGAAAAAATGCACTTTATTATTCAAAATTAAGTTATTGAATATTTCGAACAAATCCCGAAATTCGAAACTACCCGTTATCCAATAAATACCTAAAATTCCTAATAATAAGCCAAAATCCCCTACACGATTAGTCACAAACGCTTTTTGACAAGCATTTGCTGCAATAGGTCGTGTAAACCAAAAACCTATTAATAGATATGAACACATTCCAACTAATTCCCAAAAAATATAAATTTGTATCAAATTCGAACTAGTAACTAGTCCCAACATGGAAGTATTAAAAAAAGTCATATAAGCAAAAAATCTTAAATAGCCTTGATCGTGAGACATATAATTATCGCTATAAATCAGAACCATAATTGCAACAGTAGTTATTAACATTAACATAATAGAAGTAAGTGGGTCAATCAAATAACCAAAGTCTAAAGAAAAATCATTATTAATGGTCCAAGACCATATATATTGATAAATGGAACCACTATTAATTTGGTGAATAGATAGTTTAATCGAAAAAAGCATAACTATACTTAACAAAAAAATACTAGGAAAAGACCACATACGCCGAAGACTTTTTGTTGCCATCGGAAAAAGGAGAAGTCCCATCCCTATAAATAAAGGGACTGGAAGTGGAATGAAGGGTATGATCCATGCATATTGGTATATATGTTCCATTATAAGAATTTGAAATTAATTCAATTGTTTTTTTCCGATTTACTGGCTATTACTTCTTTCGAAAGAAGTCAATAAAAAAATAAAAATATGCAATAACGTAAAAAACTGAAAATCGAATTTGCAAATAAAAAAAGTTAGAATTGGTCAAATACTCAAATTATTAGTGAAAGTAAATACTTAGAGTTATTAAACTATTCAAACCCAGTAAAATAGAAAATATACAATTAATATTTTTATTATACATAAAAAAGGGGGGAGTAAAAGAATTAGACAAAAATGTGATCTAAATGATAAAATCTACTAAAGATTTATTAAAGTTAATAATTTGATGAAAAACAAGTAACTGCTTATTTAAATTAGTGGATTTGTAATTATTAACTAGTTCTGCGTCAAACTATTTGATTGTCTTCTATTCGAAAAAAGCATAAAAAAAAGAATATTTTTTTTTATACATGTAAAAATATAAAGAATTTCTTTTACATATACACCCAGTTTATCAATTTTTGAGGAAATGATCCAAAGAAAGATTTCTTTGTCTACAAGAAGAAAAGTCTCTTGTGATGAACTATCTAATGATTGGATTGATACTAATGAACAAAAAAGGAAGAGCTTAAATAAGGAATTGACAAATAGAATTGAAAGACTAGATAAAGGACTTCCTTATGTGGATATACTTGAAAAAAAACTCGATTAATCTGAAAATTTCCAATTTTGATAAAATTTTTCATAGAAAGGATATTTGCATCTATCATAAATATTGCCAGAATTCTTTTGGATAAGACTAAAGAAACAAAAGAAGAAAAGATTTATCGAATAAATAAAAAGTCAAAGCAGTTTCTTTTAAAGTTCTTGTATTCTTTGAATAGTAAGATCAGGAAGAAATCTTGTGATTTATCTTTTTTGTCACAGGCCTATGTCTTTTATAAATTATCACAACTCCAAACTATTAACTTATCTAATTTAAGACTCGCCCTTCATTATAGCGGAATCTCTTTATTTCTTAAATCTTAAAAATGAAATAAAAGATTATTTTTAAACACAAGGACTAATGCATTCGTACTTAAAGACTAAAAAACCTCAGAATTATGGAATGAATCATTGGAAAAATTGGTTGAAAAATAATTATCAATATGATTTATCTCAGATAACATGGTCTAGATTAGTACCACAAAAATGGCGAAATAGAGTTAATCAACAATATAGAGTTGAAAAGAAAAATTTCAATAAAAGGGATTCATATGAAAAAGACCAATTAATTCATTACAAAAAAGAAAACAAATCAAATTTGTTGTTATTGCCAAAAGAAAAAGATAAATTAAAAAAACACTATAGAAGCTATATATATGATCTTTTATGATATAAATATATTTATATGGAAGATAAGAAGCACTTTTCTAGTTATGGGCCCCTATTCCCGAACGAAAAATTTTTTTATACTTATAACGGACATAAAGACAAATTTTTTGATATGCGGGGTAGTCTTCCTATTACTAATTTCAAAAATATTCTGGCTATAGAGAAAAATAAAGATAGAAAATATTTTGTTGATTGGAGAATTCTCAATTTTTCTCTTATAAAGAAAGACGGCATTGGTACCTGGATAGATATCAATACTTATGGTAATAAAAAGACTCAGATTGAGCCTCAAAATTCTCACATTTTGGATAAAATTGATAAGAAAGATCTTTTTTATCTTACACTTCCTGAAGAAATCAATCGATCCGATCAAAAAAAACAATCTTTTGATTGGATGGGACTAAATAATGAAGAAAGACTAAAGTATTCCATATCAGGATCAGGGTTGGAATTTTGGTTCTTCCCAGAATTAGTTCTACTTTATAATGCATATAAAAGAAAACCTTGGTTTATACCAATTCAATTACTTTTAAATGAAAGTTGTAATGAAAATAAAAATTCTTTTCTCAAATCAGATGAACCAAACATTCTTGAATTAGAGAATCGAAATCAAGAAGAAAAAAAAACCTAGGTCAAGGAGATCTTGGATCAGATAATCAAAACCAAGGTAATTTAGAAGATGTTCTCTAAAACCAACAAAAAGATATTGAAGAACCTTCTAGGGGATCAGATAAGAAAAAAAGTGGAAAGAAACAAGCTGTACAAACACAACTTTTTTAATTTATGAGAAACTTTTTGATTTTTCAATTGCAATTCTATGATCCTAAACAGGAGGCTGTGGTAGACGAACTCAAGAGAATTGAGAGGCTTATTTTCTTGTTGTTAAAATCAAAAGATGAACTAAACTCTTCACTAGTGTATTTTGTCGAGGGAAATTTGGACGTCAAGAAGCTAGTGTATCAGGAGGTCGATTTTGATGAAGAAACGATGAGAATGGGAGAGGGGCTTTTTTTTATTGAACCACTTCGCCCGTCTCTAAACCTGGATGGACAATTTATTATGTATCAAACCATAGGTCCTTCTTTGGTTCATAAGAGTAAAAAAAATTAATCAATTTAAGATTCTTTCTTTGGCCCAATTATCGATTAGAAGATTTAGCTTGTATGAATCGTTATTGGTTTGATACTAATAATGGTAGTCGTTTCAGTATGTTAAGAATACGTATGTATCCAAAATGGAAAATTCATTTATGATACATTTATTTTGGATATTCCCTAGATTCGATTTTGTGAATACAAAAATGTAACATCTTTTCATATCCCAATAATCGATCCAATTCAATTTGGATTGAATTGGATCGATTATTGATCCATTTTCCTTGTTAATTTTGTTTATGTTTAATAAAAGAAATAAAAAAAAATCAAGTAAATTTTGATTTGAGCTAAAAATAGCTGGTATTATTACTTATTAGTAAAATTGTTAGTAAAATTCATGAAAATAAAAAAAAAAGAAGGAGGTTCCAAATTGATGGCAAAAAATTCGTGCATATCCGTTATTTCACAAGAAGAAAAAGAAAAAACCTGTGGGTCTGTAGAATTTCAAATAGTCCTTTTCTCCAATAAGATACAGAAACTTACTTCACATTTGGAATTGCACAAAAAAGACTATTCGTGTCAAAGAAGCCTACGAAAATTTCTGGCAAAACGTCAAAGGTTGCTGGCTTATTTGTCAAAAAAAAATATAGTACGTTATAAAGAATTAATTAGTCAATTTAACATTCGAGAGCTAGAAACAAGTTGAGTTGAATAGTCATTTTCTATTAGATCTTGACTTTTGACGAACTTCTTTTTGTCTTCAACAATTCATGTAAGAATGAATCAGGGAAAACCTATGACTTTACCAGCTACAAGAAAGGACCTCATGATAGTGAATATGGGCCCTCACCACCCATCAATGCATGGCGTTCTTCGACTCATCGTTACTTTAGATGGTGAAGATGTTATTGACTGTGAACCCATATTGGGTTATTTACACAGAGGTATGGAAAAAATTGCAGAAAATCGAACAATTATACAGTATCTTCCTTATGTAACACGTTGGGATTATTTAGCTACTATGTTTACCGAAGCAATAACTGTAAATGGACCAGAACAATTGGGAAATATTCAAGTACCTAAACGGGCTAGTTATATCCGAGTTATTATGTTGGAGTTAAGTCGTATAGCTTCTCATTTGTTATGACTTGGTCCGTTTATGGCGGATATTGGCGCGCAGACCCCCTTCTTCCTTATTTTCCGAGAAAGAGAATTGGTATATGATCTATTCGAAGCTGCTACCGGTATGAGAATGATGCATAATTATTTCCGTATTGGAGGGATAGCTGCGGATCTACCTTATGGATGGATAGATAAATGTTTAGATTTCTGTAATTATTTTTTAACAGGAATTGCTGAATACCAAAAGCTTATTACACGGAATCCTATTTTTTTACAACGAGTTGAGGGGGTGGGCATTATTGGTGGTGAAGAAGCAATAAATTGGGGTTTATCAGGACCAATGCTACGAGCTTCCGGAATACAGTGGGATCTTCGTCAAATTGATCATTATGAATGTTACGATGAATTTGATTGGGAAGTCCAATGGCAAAAGGAAGGAGATTCTTTGGCTCGTTATTTAATAAGAATCGGCGAAATGGTGGAATCCATAAAAATAATTCAACAAGCTCTAGAAGGAATTCCGGGGGGTCCCTATGAGAATTTAGAAATTCGACACTTTAATAAAGCAAGAGACCCCGAGTGGAATGATTTTGAATATCGATTCATTAGTAAAAAGCCGTCTCCTGCTTTTGAATTGTCGAAACAAGAACTTTATGTGAGAGTTGAAGCTCCAAAGGGGGAATTGGGAATTTTTTTGATAGGGGATCAGAGCGTTTTTCCTTGGAGATGGAAAATTCGCCCCCCAGGTTTTATTAATTTGCAAATTCTTCCTCAGTTAGTTAAAAAAATGAAATTGGCCGATATTATGACGATACTAGGTAGCATCGATATCATTATGGGAGAAGTTGATCGTTGAAATGATAATTGAGACAACAAAAGTACAAGCTATCAACTCTTTTTCCAGATTGGAATACTTCAGAGAGGTCTATGATAGCATATGGATGCTTGTTCCTATTGTGATTCTTGTATTGGGAATCACAATAGGTGTATTAGTCATTGTGTGGTTAGAAAGAGAAATTTCGGCAGGGATACAACAACGTATTGGACCTGAATACGCCGGCCCTTTGGGAATTCTTCAAGCTCTAGCAGACGGGACAAAACTACTTTTGAAAGAGAACCTTTTTCCATCTAGAGGGGATACCCTTTTATTTAGTATCGGACCTTCTATAGCAGTTATATCAATTCTACTAAGTTTTTCAGTAATTCCTTTTGGCTATCGCCTTGTTCTAGCCGATCTCAGTATCAGTGTTTTTTTATGGATTGCCGTTTCAAGTATTGCTCCTATTGGACTTCTTATGTCAGGATATGGATCAAATAATAAATATTCTTTTTTAGGTGGTCTCCGGGCTGCTGCCCAATCGATTAGTTATGAAATACCATTAACTCTATGTGTGTTATCAATATCTCTATGTGCGATTCGTTGATACATAAACCTTTCCCCATTTTATTTCTAGGTTTATAGAAATAAACTGAAATATATTAAATGGATACTTAGATATTTTTTTTATTCAATTTATTACTCGCGTTGATGAATTGACCGAGAACCAGATAGTTAGATGAGTGAAAGAAAACGGCTTCAAAATTTGCAATAAAAAAGTTGAATCTCATTTCCTATGTACAAGGATTAAACGAAAAGAGTAAAGATTAGTTCCCCCTGGATTGGTTGATTAATCATCATAGCCTGAAGCGGGTTGAAAAGAACAATCATATGGAGTTTTGACTATCATCTTTATGTATTAACCCAACATGAATTACCATAGAGGTTGAACAAAAACGAGTGGAAGATTAGGAACACTAAAGTACACAAAGGATTAGTAATAGAGATTATGTCAATTTTACAAAGAGGCATTTCTACATAAAAGAAATACTAATAAGTTGGGGCTTTACATTGGTAGAAATTTGAAAGTAGTACTCCCAAAAATTCCGATCCAGAGTATGCTCCTATCCACCAATTAAGTGAATAACTATCAAAAACGAAGTAATCCTTTTAGTTTCAGCCTTTTTCCAAGATTCTAAGAAAGCAGAGGAACAAACAAAAAAAAGATCTTTTTTAGTCTTTCTTTTCGATATTCATAAAGATAAAATTTTTTTGTCATAGCATAAATTACTATTGGATTCTTTTTCCTAGTCGAGTCGAAAAGGGTAGGGTGAAATATCTATTGATTAATATTGCTAAAAGGAGTATTTTATTGAAGAATTTAGTTATTGCTCAATAAAGATAAAGAAGAATTTCAATTCTTAACGTAAAAGATGAGATTAATTCAGAAGCGCTTTTTAGAGTATAGCAGACAGAATTCCATTGGTCTAATTCAGGACTTTTCGATTGATTTTAACTCTATCTATCCTACAAACAAAACATATAAATATGAAAGAAAGTAAAGAATTTCGAATCAGTCCTGAGATTTATTTAAGGCCATAGAGGAGCCGTATGAGGTGAAAATCTCATGTACGGTTTTGTAATAGCGGCGATAAGAGTGATCTTATCGCCGACTATGATTATCTAACAGTTTAAGTACAGTTGATATAGTTGAGGCACAGTCAAAATACGGTTTGTGGGGATGGAATTTGTGGCGACAACCAATAGGGTTTATTGTTTTTCTAATTTCTTCTCTAGCGGAATGTGAGAGATTACCCTTTGATTTGCCAGAAGCAGAGGAAGAATTAGTAGCCGGTTATCAAACCGAATACTCAGGTATCAAATTTGGTTTATTTTACATTGCTTCCTATCTAAATATACTAGTCTCTTCACTATTTGTAACAATTCTTTACTTGGGTGGTTGGAATCTCTCTATTCCATACATTTCGATTCCTGAGTTTTTTGAAATAAAAAATTCAGATGTCGTTTTTGGGGCAATATTTGGTATTTTCATTACATTATCTAAAACCTTTTTGTTCTTGGTCATTTCTATCACAACAAGATGGACTTTACCGAGACTAAGAATGGATCAATTACTCAATCTTGGATGGAAATTTCTTTTACCTATTTCTTTAGGTAATCTATTATTAACAACTTCTTTTCAACTCCTTTCATTATAAAAAAAGAAAGGATCTTTTCTATTTATGATATTCACAACTTTTTTAAACAAGAGAAAGACACAAAATACATTTTTTTATCAATATTTAGGATATGTTCCCTATGGTAACCGGGTTCATCAATTATGGCCAACAAACAGTACGGGCGGCGAGATACATTGGTCAAGGTTTTCTGATTACCCTATCCCACGCGAATCGTTTACCTGTAACTATTCAATACCCTTATGAAAAATTGATAACATCGGAGCGTTTTCGTGGTCGAATCCACTTTGAATTTGATAAATGCATTGCTTGTGAAGTCTGCGTTCGTGTATGTCCTATAGATCTGCCTGTTGTTGATTGGAAATTAGAAAGGGATATTCGAAAGAAAGGATTGCTTAATTACAGTATTGATTTTGGAATTTGTATATTTTGTGGTAATTGCGTCGAGTATTGTCCAACAAATTGTTTATCAATGACTGAAGAATATGAGCTTTCCACTTATGATCGTCACGAATTAAATTATAATCAAATCGCTTTGGGTCGTTTACCAATATCAATAACTGACGATTACACAATTCGAACAATTTTGAATTCGTCTAAAAAATAAAGGGAAATTCTGCGATTCAAGAAAAATTCCCAATTCAAAAGGTTCCTCTCTTTTGCTTGGTGAATAACTACGAAGGCAGACTTTTGATTGATGAGAATCGCAACTTAATTTGTATTGAAAATCTGTTTACTTGAACGATTAAAAAGAGTTTCGAACTATCCTATCCTTTCAGATAAAAAATGCGACAAGTCTAATAATAACTAGACATACAGAAAGTCGTACACATTAAGATTTTATTTGATTAGCAAGGTATTAAAAAAAAATTAAATAAGGCAACTTTACTTCGTTTTTCCTGGTCAGGTCAATAAGATCATGAAGCATTTCTATTTCATTTACCTATTATTATATATAATGGATTTACCTGGACCAATACATGATTTTTTTTTAGTCGTTCTCGGATCAGGTCTTATATTAGGGGGGCTAGGAGTGATATTTTTTACAAATCCAATTTTTTCTGCCTTCTCTTTGGGGTTGGTTCTTGTTTGTATATCTTTATTCTATATTCTAGCAAACTCTCATTTTGTAGCTTCTGCGCAACTCCTTATTTACGTGGGAGCTATAAATGTTTTAATACTTTTTGCTGTAATGTTCATGAATGGGTCAGAATATGACAAAGATTTTTATCTTTGGACTGTCGGGGATGGGGTTACTTCGTTGGTTTGTATAAGTCTTTTTGTTTCATTAATTACTACTATTCTAAATACGTCATGGTACGGGATTATTTGGACTACAAGATCAAATCAGATTATAGAACAAGGTTTGATAAATAATAGTCAACAAATTGGAATTCATTTATCAACAGATTTTTTTCTTCCTTTTGAACTCATTTCAATAATTCTTTTAGTTGCTTTAATAGGTGCAATTGCTGTGGCTCGTCAATAAGAAATTTTTAAAACTCGCAATCAAAATTCAAATTGGAGGGTTTTTCGTATTTATTTCCACTCAATTCTATTTGAATTGATCTAGAAAATGGAAATTTTTTTCCTTCACTCTATTACATTACCAATATATTCCTTTGTTCTTATTTGTGATATTCTAACTTGTTATATTTTAGTCAATCAAAAATCAAATCGGTTTAATTGTTGTTCATATTGAATGAATCGAGATTGATAAGGAGTTGGTCAATGATGCTCGAACATGTACTTGTTCTGAGTGCCTATTTATTTTCTATTGGAATCTATGGATTAGTCACGAGCCGAAATTTAGTTAGAGCTCTTATGTGTCTTGAACTTATATTGAATGCAGTTAATTTAAATTTCGTAACATTTTCTGATTTTTTTGATAGTCGCCAATTAAAAGGAAACATTTTCTCAATTTTTGTTATAGCGATTGCAGCCGCTGAAGCAGCTATCGGGTCGGCTATTGTTTCTTCAATTTATCGTAACAGAAAATCAACCCGTATAAATCAATCGAATTTGTTGAATAAGTAATATTCATTTTCATTATCTAGATATATAGAAAATATAGGTAAAATTTTTCATAGTCATCAATTCAAATTTGATTATTAGGTATGTCACTAATATATAATCAACCATACTGACAAAGGTATAAGAAATCAAAGTATGTTGGACCCTTTTTCTCTTTTCTGATAAGTCGAACCAATCCAGAAGTTGCTTAATTCTAAAAATTCTGGTAAATCATTGATTCGTCTGGTGGTTGAATATGTGATTCATTTTCTCGACTAGCAACTAGATCGAAAATTAATGAGGTTTAAAAGATTTATAGATAAAATGTCACATTCAGTAAAGATTTATGATACATGTATAGGGTGTACTCAATGTGTACGAGCTTGTCCCACAGATGTATTAGAAATGATACCTTGGGATGGATGTAAAGCCAAACAAATAGCCTCTGCTCCAAGAACAGAGGATTGTGTCGGTTGTAAAAGATGTGAATCTGCCTGTCCAACAGATTTTTTGAGCGTTCGGGTTTATTTACGGGATGAAACAACTCGCAGCATGGCTCTAGCTTATTGATACGTTCCAGAAAACTCCACTCGAACCTATTTAGATTTTTTTTACCGACAAAAACTCGTATCAGAAAAAAAAATTTCTGATACGAGTTTTTTTGCCCAAGTCTATCTTGTCTTTACCATGAATTATTTTCCTTGGTTAACAATAATTGTAATTTTGCCAATATTTGCGGGTTCCTTAATTTTCTTTCTCCCTCATAGAGGAAATAAGGTTATAAGGTGGTTTACTATATGTATTTGTCTTTTGGAGCTCCTTCTAACAACCTATGCATTCTGTTCTCATTTCCAAGCGGATGATCCATTAACCCAAATGGCAGAAGATTCTAAATGGATATCCTTTTTTGATTTCCACTGGAGATTGGGAATAGATGGACTTTCTATCGGACCTATTTTACTGACCGGATTCATGACCACTTTAGCTACTTTAGCTGCTTGGCCAGTTACAAAAGAGTCTCGATTATTCCATTTCCTAATCTTAGCAATGTACAGCGGTCAAATAGGATCATTTTCGTCCCGAGACCTTTTACTTTTTTTCATAATGTGGGAATTAGAATTAATTCCTGTTTATCTACTTTTATCCATGTGGGGAGGAAAGAAACGTCTATACTCAGCTACTAAGTTTATTTTGTACACTGCGGGGGGTTCCATTTTCCTATTAATGGGGGTTTTGGGTATCAGTTTATATGGTTCCAATGAACCAACATTCAATTTTGAAAGATTAGTTAACCAATCGTATCCTGTAGCATTAGAAATAATATTCTATATTGGATTTCTTATAGCTTTTGCTGTCAAATTACCGATTATACCCCTACATACATGGTTACCAGATACCCACGGAGAAGCACATTACAGTACTTGTATGCTTCTAGCCGGAATCCTATTAAAAATGGGAGCATATGGATTGGTTCGGATCAATATGGAATTATTGCCTCACGCTCATTCTATATTTTCTCCTTGGTTGATGATTATGGGTACAATACAAATAATCTATGCAGCTTCAACATCTCCTGGGCAACGTAATTTAAAAAAAAGAATAGCCTATTCCTCTGTATCTCATATGGGTTTCATACTTCTAGGAATTAGTTCTATAACTGATGCAGGACTTAATGGAGTCTTTTTACAAATAATATCTCATGGATTTATAGGTGCTGCTCTTTTTTTCTTAGCAGGAACTAGTTATGATAGAATACGTATTGTTTATCTTGATGAAATGGGCGGAATCGCTATTCCAATGCCAAAAATATTCACACTCTTCAGTAGCTTTTCGATGGCTTCTCTTGCGTTACCGGGAATGAGTGGTTTTATTGCGGAATTTCTAGTATTTTTTGGAATAATTACCAGCCAAAAATATCTTTTAATACCAAAAATACTAATTACTTTTGGAATTGCAATTGGAATCATATTAACTCCTATTTATTCATTATCTATGTCACGTCAAATGTTCTATGGATATAAGTTATTTAATATTCCAAACTCCTCTTTTTTGGATTCTGGGCCGCGAGAGTTGTTTATTTCGATTTCTATCTTTCTACCAGTAATAGGTATTGGCATTTATCCAGATTTCGTTCTTTCATTATCAGTTGAGAAGGTGGAAGCTATTCTATCTAACTATTTTTATGGATAGGTTTCTTTTCATTAAATAAAAAAATAGTTTTTTATTTAATGAAAAGAAAGTGAATTTCAATTAGAATGATATATTTTTGTAGTTTGTGAGAACCATTCAAATTCAAGTAGTGTACCAATTCAAAAGGTTCTCGCCTCTGTCTATGGGGGTTAGTTATATGATATGTGTTGTCCTATGCTTGGATTCATAAAGTCCTTTTTTCAATTTCAATTTAATTAGGTGTTAATGTAAATGAACCATAACTATGTAGTCCTATTCCTAATAGATTAACTCCAAAATAACATACCCAAATTAGAAGAAACCCTATAACAGCTACAATTGCAGAATTTACACCTTGAAAGTTTGTTCGAATATGTAAATAAATCGCAAAGATAGTCCAAGTAATAAATGCCCAAGTTTCCTTTGGGTCCCAATTCCAATATGATCCCCATGCCTCATTAGCCCATACTGCTCCTGAAAGAATCCCTATGGTTAAAAAGAGAAATCCTAGACTAATAACACGATAACCCCAAAGATCCAGCTGTTCAATCAATTGGGACCTGTAATAATTCAAAAGCAAAGTGCCTTGTAAAATATTTCTTTTTTCCTTCATGTATTGGATCTTACCGAATAAAAATGAATTATTTTTTTTACCAAAAATCCTTATATATTTTTGATATGTAATGATTAGAAGTGCTACTGATAATAATGATCCACATAAAAGAGCCGCATAACCCAATATCATCATACTTACATGCATCATTAACCAGTGGGATTGGAGAGCAGGTACTAATTGTGTGGATGGATGCATTTTCGTTAAAAGGCCCGAAGTAGCAAAGCCTTGGGTAAAAAAAGCACTTGGTGCGGTTATTGCACTTAAATGTAAATGATTTTTCCGGTTTCGAAAATACGAAATTATATGAATAATGTAGAAACTCCACGAAAGAAAGATTAATGATTCATATAAATCACTTAATGGGAAATGCCCACAATAAACCCAACGAATGACTAATAATCCTGTTATACATAAAAAAGTCACTCTTATTCCTTTTTCTAAGGAATCGTATAGTCCTACTATTTTCTTGACTAATAATTTTATCAAATGGAGTGTAATTACAATAGAAGTGATTGAAAAGGAAATATGAGTTAAAATATGTTCTAAAGTCATCATAAAAATCTATAAAAAAAACGAAATCCCTCAGTTACAAATTATGAAATGGAAATCGCAGATCAAATTCATTTCATTATTCATTATAGGACTATTCAATTCTTTTGAGAATTTATAATAGAATATGCCGCCACTCGGACTCGAACCGAGATGCTTTAGCACTGCTTCCTAAGAGCAGCGTGTCTACCAATTTCACCATAGCGGCTTACTTTAAATCATAATAGCCCTTTTCTATTAAATCGTCGAGATTTCAGAAGTTAATCTAATGCAATATTTTTTTTTACCAAATATTTTATATTTTTATAGATATCAAATTTCTAACTAAAAACTTTGATTATTGTATCAAATAGGCTGATGGGGAAAAAAATCCCCATCTTAGAAATCATCAAATATACTAAAAATAAAATACGTGATTATTTAAAACAAATAATTCGATTTTACGATAAAATAAGAGTTATTATTCTACAGTAAGAGAAAAGCAAGAGTTCCATTTCATAGAGTTTAAAACATTAGTCAATTTTTTTATTCGAAATTTTTGTACCATTTTTTGAGTCAGGCTGATTCAGATTAGTTCAAGATTTGATTACTTATTTTTCGTACAAAAAAACTTTTTGAATTCCCGGTGGAAAGAGATTTTGCTAACGAAAAAGCTTTTAATGCGGCCTGATATCCTTTTTTTTTCCAAATATTTTTACGAATATGTTTTTTGGAAATAGAGGTACGTTTTTTTGGAACTGCCATTTTAAATTGAAGAGTTTACTCATTGTTGGATGTGAAAGACATCTTTTGTTCGGACAAACTTTGATTTCTCATTTTTTATCTATCTTTTTAGTTTTTTATCTATCTTTTTAGTTTCTAGAAATTCTTTATATTTTTACATGTATAAAAAAAAATATTCTTTTTTTTATGCTTTTTTCGAATAGAAGACAATCAAATAGTTTGACGCAGAACTAGTTAATAATTACAAATCCACTAATTTAAATAAGCAGTTACTTGTTTTTCATCAAATTATTAACTTTAATAAATCTTTAGTAGATTTTATCATTTAGATCACATTTTTGTCTAATTCTTTTACTCCCCCCTTTTTTATGTATAATAAAAATATTAATTGTATATTTTCTATTTTACTGGGTTTGAATAGTTTAATAACTCTAAGTATTTACTTTCACTAATAATTTGAGTATTTGACCAATTCTAACTTTTTTTATTTGCAAATTCGATTTTCAGTTTTTTACGTTATTGCATATTTTTATTTTTTTATTGACTTCTTTCGAAAGAAGTAATAGCCAGTAAATCGGAAAAAAACAATTGAATTAATTTCAAATTCTTATAATGGAACATATATACCAATATGCATGGATCATACCCTTCATTCCACTTCCAGTCCCTTTATTTATAGGGATGGGACTTCTCCTTTTTCCGATGGCAACAAAAAGTCTTCGGCGTATGTGGTCTTTTCCTAGTATTTTTTTGTTAAGTATAGTTATGCTTTTTTCGATTAAACTATCTATTCACCAAATTAATAGTGGTTCCATTTATCAATATATATGGTCTTGGACCATTAATAATGATTTTTCTTTAGACTTTGGTTATTTGATTGACCCACTTACTTCTATTATGTTAATGTTAATAACTACTGTTGCAATTATGGTTCTGATTTATAGCGATAATTATATGTCTCACGATCAAGGCTATTTAAGATTTTTTGCTTATATGACTTTTTTTAATACTTCCATGTTGGGACTAGTTACTAGTTCGAATTTGATACAAATTTATATTTTTTGGGAATTAGTTGGAATGTGTTCATATCTATTAATAGGTTTTTGGTTTACACGACCTATTGCAGCAAATGCTTGTCAAAAAGCGTTTGTGACTAATCGTGTAGGGGATTTTGGCTTATTATTAGGAATTTTAGGTATTTATTGGATAACGGGTAGTTTCGAATTTCGGGATTTGTTCGAAATATTCAATAACTTAATTTTGAATAATAAAGTGCATTTTTTCTTTTGCATTATATGTACTTTCTTATTATTTACTGGTGCGGTTGCTAAATCCGCTCAATTCCCCCTTCATCTATGGTTACCCAACGCCATGGAAGGGCCTACTCCTATTTCAGCTCTCATACACGCTGCTACTATGGTAGCCGCCGGTATTTTTCTAGTTGCTAGACTTCTTCCTCTTTTTCTAGTTATACCTAATATAATGAATCTAATATCTTTGATAGGTATAATAACAGTACTATTAGGAGCTACTTTAGCTCTTGCTCAAAAAGACATTAAGAGAGGTTTAGCTTATTCTACAATGTCTCAATTAGGTTATATGATGTTAGCTCTTGGTATGGGTTCTTATCGAGCTGCTTTATTTCATTTGATTACTCATGCTTATTCAAAAGCATTATTGTTTTTAGGATCCGGATCCATTATTCATTCAATGGAGGCTCTTGTTGGATATTCACCAGATAAAAGTCAGAATATGATTCTGATGGGGGGGTTAAGAAAACATGTGCCAATTACAAAAATTTCTTTTTTAATTGGTACACTTTCTCTTTGTGGTATTCCCCCCCTTTCTTGTTTTTGGTCGAAAGATGAAATTCTTAGTGATAGTTGGTTGTATTCACCCATTTTTGCAATCATAGC